CCCTTATTATTCTTATAGTAATACAATTATGGGAATAGATAATAAAAATTTTCTAGAGTTGGCTCTTTTATTTTAAACCCGCTTCAAGCCATGATGACTAATCAATCAAAAGCTTGGGGTTAAACAGTCTATACTGTTGTTTCCTTTTCATTTAACTCTTGTACATAGGCAATGAGACTTCATTTTTTACTGCGAATTTTTAAGCTGTTTTCTATCACTCATATAACTATCTGGTTTAGTTCATCAATTTAACTGATGAATAAAAAAAAAAAAATGGATTCAATTCATTTCACTTTTTTACTAGAAACGACAAATGAAATAAAAGAAAGTTTATGTTTTAACGAATCACACGTAGAGATATTGATAACACACATAGAGTTAATGGTATTTCATAACTAATTGATTGAGCAGTAGCTCGTAGACCACCTAAAAAGGAATATTTATTATTTGATCCATATCCTGACATAAGAAGTCCAATGGGAGCAATACTTGAAATAGCAATCCATAAAAAAACGCCTATACTGAGATCGGCTAGAACAAGATGATAGCCAAAAGGAATTACTGAATAACTTAACAAAATAGATATGACAGCTAGGGAGGGGCCAATACTAAATAAACTAATATTTCCTCGAGATGGAAGAAGATTCTCTTTGAAAAGCAATTTTGTCCCATCTGCTAGAGCTTGAAGAACCCCCAATGGGCCGGCATATTCAGGGCCAATACGTTGTTGTATTCCGGCGGATATTTCTCTTTCTAACCAAACAATTATGAGTACGCCTATTGTAATTCCTAATACAGTAGTTAAAATAGGGACAAACATCCATATGATGTCATAGATTTCTTTTAAGAATTCCAACCTAGAAAAAGAATTGATAGCTTCTACTTCTGTTGTTGTTGTATTAATTATCATTTCAACGATCAACCTCTCCCATAATGATATCTATGCTACCTAGTATCGTCATAATATCAGCCAATTTCATTCTTTTAACTAATTGAGGAAGAATTTGCAAATTGACAAAACCCGGCGGTCGAATTTTCCATCTCCAAGGAAAAACATTCTGATCTCCTATCATAAAAATCCCCAATTCTCCTTTTGGAGCTTCGACTCTTACATAAAGTTCTTGCTTCGACAATTCAAAAGTAGGAGAAGGTTTTTTACTAATGAATCGGTATTCAAAATCATTCCATTCGGTATTTCTTACTCCAGCAAAGCGCCGGGTTTCTAAATTCTCATAGGGCCCTCCCGGAATTCCTTCCAGAGCCTGTTGAATTATTTTTATAGACTCTGTCATTTCACTGATTCGTACTAAATAACGAGCTAATGAATCCCCTTCTTTTTGCCATTGGACTTCCCAGTCAAATTCGTCATAACACTCATAATGATCAATCTTACGAAGATCCCATTGTATTCCGGAAGCTCGTAACATTGGTCCTGATAAACCCCAATTTATTGCTTCCTCTTCACTAACAATGCCTACCCCTTCAACTCGTTCTAAAAAAATAGGGTTCCGCGTAATAAGCTTTTTATATTCAGCAACCTCCCTTAAAAAATAATCGCAAAAATCCAAACACTTATCTATCCAGCCATGAGGTAGATCGGCAGCTATTCCTCCAATACGAAAATAATTATGCATCATTCGCATACCGGTGGCAGCTTCGAATAGATCATATATTAATTCTCTTTCTCGAAAAATATAAAAGAAGGGGGTCTGTGCACCAATATCTGCCATAAAGGGTCCAAGCCATAACAAATGAGAAGCTATACGACTCAACTCCAACATAATTACTCTGATATAACTAGCTCTTTTAGGTACTTGAATATTTCCCAACTGTTCTGGTGCATTTACAGTTATTGCTTCTGTAAACATAGTAGCTAAATAATCCCAACGTGTTACATAAGGCAAATATTGTATAATTGTTCGGTTTTCTGCAATTTTTTCCATCCCCCTGTGTAAATAACCTAATATTGGTTCACAGTCGATAACATCTTCACCATCTAGAGTAAGGATGAGTCGAAGAACACCGTGCATTGATGGGTGGTGAGGACCCATATTGACTATCATGAGGTCCTTTCTTGTAGCTGGTGCAGTCATAGGTTTTTTCCCGATTCATTCTTCCATGAATTGCTGAAAATCAAAAGAGAGTCATCAAAATTAAAAAAAATTTTCAAATTAACGGGTTTTTATCTCTCGAATATTCAACTGACCTATTAATTCTTTATAACGTACTCTATTTTTTTTTGATAAATAAGCTAGCAGGCGTTGGCGCTTTCCCAAAATTTTCCGCAGACCTCTCTGAGATAAATAGTCTTTTTTGTGCAATTCCAAATGGGAAGTAAGTTTTCGTATCTTATTAGTAAAACAGAATACTTGGAATTCAACAGACCCCGGGTTTTCTTCTTTTTCTTTTTGTGAAATAACTGAAATGAATGAATTTTTTACCATAAAATAATCCCCCCTTTTTACAAATATGAATTTTACCGATCAGTAATAATAATGTGAGTTAGTTTAATTTGGTATACATAATCAACTAACTTTTTTAAATAAAAAAGAATCAATCCAATTAAACTTGCATTCGGATAGGCATACAAAACAATAGTCTATTTTGCATTTTCAAAAGAAAATTGTTTAAATCTGAAAATTAAGAAGATTTTGTTGATTCGTTTTTAGAAATAATGGATACCCTATTACATTAAATTAGTATCATATATTAGACTAAAATGTAAGACAAGTTATATGTGCATTTGTTTGCTTTCATATATCAGATATGGTACAGACATAAAGTTTAATTAATTACCTTTCAATTGTGGGGTACATACGTATCCTTAACAGACTGAAACGACTTCCATTATTTGTATCAAACCAATAGCGATTCATACAAGATAAATCTTCTAATCGATAATTGGGCCAAAGAAAGAATTTTAATTTCATTAATTTTTGTCTATCAAGATCTTTATTTTCATTCAAAAATTGACTAGAACTTTTTAAATTATTCCCATTAAAAAATAAAAATATTAAATTTTTATCCATACCTTGACTATTCTTTGAATGGAAACAAATTAGAATTCTCAATTCTCTACGACGTCGAGACGCTAAAATATTTTCAGGGAAAAGCAAATAAAAATGCTTATTTCCAGTTAGATGGCTTCGAATGGATTTATCAAAATCCTCCTTATCGACATATCTTTGCTCTCGGTATCTTTGATTAGTACGATGCCTACTCTTATGAACTAATGAAATATTTATAGTTTGATGCATAATAAGCTGGCCCACTTTTTTTACAGACAGACGAAAAGGTTCGATAATCAATCTCCCCCTTTTCATCAATTCTGTAAGAGTTAAATTCTTTTTAATCAACATTATATCAAGATTCAGCTCTCTCCTTTGAATAGAGGATAGGGTTATTTTTTTTGGATTTCTCAGTCTAAGCAAGAGACAATATACTTTGATATTATTGATCATTTTTTGATTCAAAGCACCATCCCATCTCAATTGAAAAAGTAAATATCTTTTCAGGAAGAAATCTAGTTCTGCTTCCGTATTGCTCTTGTATTGTTTTTTCTTTTGTAGTTTTTTCATGTCTGATTCCGAATAAGTTTCTGCAATCTCGTTTTCTTGGTTTTGTATATTTGAGCTAAGATCTCTTTGATTTTCAAATTCTTTTTCTTTTTTATTCTTGAATTCAAATTCAAAATATTTTTTTTCGTTCGACGGTATAAGTTCTTTTTGTTTTCTATTCATGTTTTGAGTTTCACTAAGACTTTCATTTATATTAAAATTCAAAAAAAGGAATTTGCTTGGTATAAGCCAGGGTTTTATTTTATATGCATTATAAAATAGGAAAAATTCTGGGAAGAACCAAAGTTCTAGATTCGATATAGGATGACTTAATATTTCCGCATTCATTCCCATCCAATCCCATTTTTTTTTTTGCTTAGATAAATTGCTTTCTTCATTTTGATGAACCATAAAATAAAAAAGATTTTTTTTATCAACTTTCTCAATTATTTGATACTTAGGAGCCTCGGTCTTAGTATTTTGATTCCTGTTGGTATTGACCTTGACCCAAGCTTCAATATCTACTTTTTTTCTAAAACAAAAATTGAGAATTTTACAATCAAAATATTTTCGATCCGTATTTTTTTCCATATATATACCAGCACTTTTTCCTAGAAAATTATTGATAGGTATATAGGCTAATCTAGCAAAATTTTTTCTTTTTTGTGTATTGTAATTATAATAATTCTTTGGAGTTTGATTTACTTGCAATGGTGATCTATAAATAGATAGGTCCTCATAATTAATAGATCTATAAGATAAAAGATTATATCTATAGTATTTTTGAAAATTATCTTTCTGATTTGGTAATAAATATATTTCGTAATCACTTTGTTTTTTATAATAACTTAATTGTTCTTTTTCATATGAAACTTCTTTGTTTAAATTTTTATCTTGAATTGTACGACATTTTTTGGTGCTATTTTGCCACTTTTGTGCTATTAATTTAGACCATCTAATCTGGGATAAATTATATTGATAATAACCTCTTAACCAGCTTTTCCATTGATTTTTTTTAAAGTTCGAAAGTTTCTTATCTTTGAATTTAGAATCAATTATTCCTTGTCTGCCAAAATAATTTTTGATTGAAGTTTTAAGAAAAAAAGATGTTCCGTGATATTCAAGAATAGATCTTAACTTAAACAAGTTAAGAACTTGAACTTGTGATAATTTGTAAAATACATATGCTTGTGAGAAGGAAGATAATTCATCAAAATTCTGTGAATTATTATTACTAATATTATAAAAGGGTTTTTGTATAGTTGAAATAAAGTCAATCGTATTTTGATTGGTTTTATTACTTTTTTCGTTATTTTTTTTAGTATTGGAAATAGGTTTCGCAATAAAATTTTTTGTTAATTCAAGAAAAAGTTTTGTATTTCTTCTGGGAATATTAATGATAGATAGAAGGATATCTATGTATATCTTTTCAATGAAAAATTT